TATTCTATTTGTACAGATATGGTGGAGGGGCGCATTCAATCTTTGTTTGTCCATTAGTTGTCAATTCTTCTCTTTATCGCGGGGTAGAGCAGCTTGGTAGCTCGCAAGGCTCATAACCTTGAGGTCACGGGTTCAAATCCCGTCTCCGCAACAGTTTTTGACAAAAGCAGGAGTTCAAGAAGAAAGGGAGGGGGGGGGGGATACTATCGCAGTCAACTCTAATTTTTTTTTACTTTAATATAAATTAAATATAAAATAAAAAAAGGGCAGGGGCGGATAGCGGGAATCGAACCCGCGTCTTCTCCTTGGCAAAGAGAAATTTTACCATTCGACTATATCCGCATTTTTATTTTTATCGATCGTACTTGATATGTAATATATCGATTCTATTTGTGCAGAACTAGGTCTGATACTCTGTTAGGCGTAATTCGAAAGAAAGTCGAAAAATATATGAAATAAAATATATATCCTTATATTATATATCCTTTTTTCTATTAATATAGATGTATTATTCATCCTATTAATAAAGGTTTTTCTATTAATCTAGTAATAGTTCTATTAATACTTCTAGAAGTATTAATCTTATTAATAGAATAGTATTAAATTCTAGAATATTTATAGAAGGTTTAAAATCTATTCTAATATATTAATATATTAGAATAATATAAAAATCTAATATGAATATATTACTTATATTGAATATTCAAATTATTATTTGATTTAATTCTATTTATTAGAATTAATTCTATTTTTAGATTGTTTTTTTTAGTTTTACAATATACCATAACAATATACCATATAAGTATAATATAGAAGATTTTTCCAATAGAATAAGTTTGACCCCTCCCTATAATGTCTTAGTTTTCTTTATTTTGGGGGCTTATATATTCCATTTTTTTTTAATGTGCCTCACAATTCGAAAGAATTCGTGGGGAGGGGTCATTTCATTTTTGATCTAGAACAAATAGCTTCAAGAGATGAGAGAATTAAGAATACCCACTAGAAAGACTAATCCAATCCATAATGATGTACCGGAAAATACAACATTTTTGTTACTCGACCAACCATCAGGAGAAGCAAATACAACAGGTACACTAATCAATAAAATGGATGAAGTAGCAATTAATGCAAAAACAGCCAATTGGAAAGCAATAGTCATGTTTCTAATCCTCCAATTTACCAACAAAAGAACTATACCATTTGATCCCGAACCCCTCGATCCCGTTATTGACAAAAAAATTTGTAATAAAAAAACGCATTTTGGAGGGTTTTATCATGAATCCATTGATTTTATATGACTTATTACCACCCCTTTTGAAGCATGGATCGAAGGTTTTTTTTTACTTCACAAAAGGACATGCTGGATCATGCATCTTCTATAATATTTACAAAGAGCAAAATTGACCAATAGATTCACACCGGATATCTTTACCATCGATGGATACTAAGGATATCAATTCATATGGTCATGTTCTATTCAGTCGAATAAAGATAAAATAGAAATTGGCTTTTTGGAGAGATGGCTGAGTGGTTGATAGCTCCGGTCTTGAAAACCGGTATAGTTCGCAACAAAGAACTATCGAGGGTTCGAATCCCTCTCTCTCCTTTTGCTCGGCGAATGGATTTGTTTATTTTTTTATTTTATTGGTTTTGGGTGGTTCGGTTTTTTTCGGGCTCGGCTATACTACCACTTAGCCGAGCCCGAAAAAAAGAGATTCAAAGATTAGATATAAATAGGTTAAAAAGAAAGGAAAAGAAAAATACTTTTTTCAATCTGACCCGCTCGACTCAACCCTATATGTATGGTGAAATCAAAGTGATTCCTACTTCAAGCATTGGATCTCATATCTCAATTAAGAGGAGTCATGGAAAGAACAGGTTCAAAATCTCGATCAATTCCTTTTTCAAATCCTGCGGCAGCTGCGCGAGCTCTTCCCGCGTGCCATAAATGACCTACGAATAGGAAGAATCCTAGAACAAAATGAGAAGTAGCTAACCAACTTCTAGGAGAGACATAATTGACTGCATTGATCTCGGTAGCTACGCCACCCACGGAATTTAAAGAACCTAAAGGAGCATGAGTCATATATTCCGCGGAACGACGTTCTTGCCAAGGCTGTATGTCTTTTTTCAGTCTACTCAAGTCCAAACCATTGGGACCTCTTAGAGGTTCTAACCAGGGAGCACGCAGATCCCAAAAACGCATAGTTTCTCCCCCAAAAATGACTTCTCCGGTCGGGGAACGCATTAGATATTTACCTAAACCGGTAGGTCCCTGAGCAGATCCTACGTTAGCCCCAAGACGTTGGTCTCTAACTAGAAAAGTAAATGCTTGAGCTTGAGAAGCTTCTGGCCCAGTGGGCCCGTAAAATTCACTAGGATAAGCGGTATTATTAAACCAGACAAAGCAACAAGCAATAAAACCAAAAACAGATAAAGCACCTAAACTATAAGACAAATAAGCTTCTCCGGACCATACAAGTGCACGCCGAGCCCACGC